ATTTCATGAATCTAAGTGGAATAAGCAAAGTGGATTCCTTGTTGGTTAGTCGAGTTCCAATGAAAACCACACAATTGAAGGAAATGTCCGAATTTGCTATTTAGAAAATCAATAAACTAAGGTTTTGTCGTTCTAGATATCGTATTCAACGGAAACAATTACAGCAGTAGGGGGGGGAAATCAAAAAACAAGTCGAGCAAAATTATACAAAGTTATATATAAGTTGCTACCCCCCCCCTTAGTCTTTCTTTAATTGAATTTCGTTTGATTAGACGGAAGTTACTTAAAAACTTCCGCTTTCTTTAAAAGATTCTGAACAGTTCCTGTGGGTTGAGCACCTTTTTCAAGGAAATATAGAATAAGAGGAACGTTTAAATAAGTTTGATTCTTCATTGGATCATAAAACCCCACTTTTCTAAGATCTTTTCCTTCTCTTCGGCATCGAACATCAATTGCAACGATTCGATAGACGGCTCATTGGGATAAATGTAGATGACCAACACCCCCCCTAGAACCGTATAGGAAGTTTTCTCCTCGTACGGCTCGAGAAAAATGATTTGCTTCGAAGTTTTGTCTATGTATGCAATTCTAATAAATTAAATGACAAATGGGCCTAGAAAATCAATTAGACTCTGATTTCAGTCTTTTTTCCTTCCTGAAAATGAAAAAGAAACCATTCGTACTCATAACTCAAGTTGGATAACTCTCAAATAGCTCAAAGGAAAAATCTTTAGTCACTTTCATTTATTGAGTGGTCTTTAACCCCTTTTGTTTTGTTTGTCTTTTGTCTCGTTTCAAATTCTATTTGGATTCTTTAGTCTGATCCAATTAGTGAGACTACCGAGACAATTAAAAAGGTCTTTCCTTGTTCTTAGATCCTTTATCCTTATTTTAAATCATTGGGTTTAGACATTACTTCGGTGCTTCTTAATCCTTTCAAAGTGGCAGCAACATACCCCTTTTTTGATTTCTTTCTATCAAAGAATCCTACGGACAGTTGATTCACGTGTGATACACTTTGAATCGAAAAAATTTGCTAAATTCTAACAAGTCTTGCTTTTGAATTGGAAACTTGCTCGAATTGGATCCTTTCGATTTCTATATATGGAAGATACGTTTACGAAGTTGTTCCGATTAATTGGCATTAACCCTAGATCCTTGCCCCCGAGAAATGAATTAATCCTTTCTACTCGAGCTTCATCGTGGACTATTTACAACCCAACAAAAAATCGAGTGTAACAGAACAAACAATGTCGAGCCAAGAGCACTCTCATCCTTAGATAAATCAAAAATGGTGGATGGAAAAATCCACAACAGATCGTGTCCTTCAAGTCGCACGTTGCTTTCTACCACATCGTTTCAAACGAAGTTTTAACATAATATTCCTCTAATTTGGAACCGGTATGGAATTGATTCAATTATGGAATCATGAATAGTCATTGGTTCAGTTGTACATAGACATCGTAATCTAGGCTTTTTCTTCTATACTATATATGATAATATGATATGAAACGATTTTTCTGAAAAAGTCTTAGCAAGACAGCATCTTTCACATACATAAATAATATAATAATATATAGATAATATAGATAATAGCAAGAAATCGAAATATATAAACGAATAACTCTTTTAATCTGCATCTTCAAGTGACTCAACAGGATAGATTAAACGATTTCCTACTTTTTGAGTACCAAATAAAGATTCCACTTACAAGCAATCATTAAAAATATTTAATCATTAAAAATATTTAATAAAAATAGTTCTAATTGAAATTGAAAAAGTTTCCTATTTAGACATCATTATTTAATTTGAAGAAAATTGGACAATAAGCATGACGTTTGATCTTCATAGGAAGATAAGTCTTTCTTTTTGAATTGACTCATCACTTTTAAATAGATAAAAGAAAAACGAAATCCAATTTTTTTTCATGAGATGGATAAAAAAATGATCTAAGTTCAGATTTGAATCTTTATTCTTTTCATCTGATTACGAAAATCAAATTACGAAAATCAAAAAAATAAGGAGGGTTTTTCGTATCTATCAGATAGACTGAAGAGTTGTCACTGTTATAGATATTCTATTCTATAATATAGAATTTAAATAATTTAAGGTATCAAAAATCTTTTTCACAAAAACCGAAAAATTATTGTCATTGAAATAGAACGATACATACCATATAAGCGAAATATTTCCTCATTTTATATATTTTAGATGATATATATTTATAGATTTTGTTTAACATGGGATTAAGTAATATTTCACAATAATCGACTCTTATCATAAAGTGAATAAAAGGGTGATAGGGGAAATCACCCCTGCCTCAATTGTTCTGTAGATTTCCAATTTTTACTTAGAACCAAACACGAAATACCTAAATAAAATGAGATTCAAAGAAAATATATCGGCTCCATAACATATTTCTATATGATATGTAACTTGATCATTTGTTAATGAGATTCGAACAGACACAGATATTAAAATAAATACGGATTTACTCCTA